ATTAAATTATTTATTTCTCTTGAAATCATTTCAATGTTTTGTTTATTTTTACACACGCCTTTTTTTAGGGGGCCTACAGCCATTATGTGGCATAGGGGTTACATCCCGTATGAAACTTAATATTACACCACTTCTACGAATAGCCCTTAATGCTGCATCTCGTCCGAGACCGGGGCCTTTTATCATGACTTCGGCTCGTTGCATACCTTGATCCACTACCGTCCGAATAGCATTTCCTGCTGCGGTTTGTGCCGCAAAGGGTGTCCCTCTTCTTGTACCCTTGAATCCACAAGTACCGGCGGAGGACCAAGAAATTACCCGGCCTCGTACATCTGTAACAGTCACAATGGTATTGTTGAAACTTGCTTGAACATGAATAACCCCTTTTGGTATTCTACGCGCACTCTTACGTAAACCAATACGCCCATTCCTACGTGAACCGATTCTGGGTGCGGGTTTTGCCATATTTTATCGTCTCATAAATATAAGTCAGAGGTATATGGATATATCCATTTCATGCCAAAACGGATCTTTTCCGCTTTTTTTACTTGTATATTGGGTCCCTTAGGGAGTCTCTTTTATTTTATAAAGATTATCCTTGTCTTTGTTTATGTCTCGGGTTGGAACAAATTACTATAATTCGTCCCCGTCTACGGATCAGTCTACATTTTTCACAAATTTTACGAATGGAGGCCCTTATTTTCATATTTGTCATTCCTTAACTTAATTTCAAATTTACTTATTTGAAGAAAATTAGTTTCTGGAAATTTGAAACTTTCGAATTGTATCCCTCCGAAAGGAATATTGAAGTTGAAAAAAAAACCACCTAATCGTTTGAATCCTTGTTTCCGTTGGTATACGTATAAAACTACGTTGAATCCTTCCTGAACCATAACCTAGAATCCGATCTTCATTATCTAAATGAATCCGAAGCATACCATTCGGAAGTGATTCAGGAATTAAACTTTCATGAATCCAGTTTTATTTTTTCATTCGCGGTAAAACCTCCTTGAAGTATCAACTAATGTAAGAGGAGAGTGAGAATAGAAACCCGTTCTTTATCTTTTTTTTTTCACAAATAGTAAAGTTCCATATCTTAATTTGGATATAAGAAAGCTTACCATATATAACACAAAATTTCTCCGCCGATTCCTTCTAGTCGGGCCTCTCGGTCCGTCATTATACCCCGAGAGGTAGAAAGAATTACAATCCCCATCCCACCTAAAATTCTAGGAATTCGTTGATAACTAGAATAGATTCGTAGACCGGGTCGACTGATCCGTTTTAAATTTAAAACTGTTTTACATGGACCTTTCCTATTCCTTCTATGCCGTAGGGTTAAAACCAAAAAATATTTGTTGTTTTCCTGATGTTTCCTCACATTTTCAATAAAACCTTCTCTTAACAGTATTTTAACAAGGTTTTCGGTGATGTTAGTAGATGGTATTCGAACTGTTCCTTTTCTATTCATGTCAGCATTGCGTATAGAAGTTATTATATCAGCAATAGTGTCTTTACCCATGATAAATTAAAATTATTGTTACCCCCGAACTTTGATATAATCAACATGCTTTTTTCTTTCTATTTTATGAATTGTTAAAGATATATGCGTGAGACAAATTTACTAATTAATCTAGTTTACTCTATTCATATTTCATTCAAATGCTATAATAGCATTAGAGTCTCCGTTTTATTAGACTTTTTATTAGACTTATAATACTTCAGGTGCTAATGAAACTATTTTAGTGAAATTTAACTGTCTCAATTCCCGTGCGATCGCACCAAAAATTCTAGTTCCTTTGGGATTTCCTTCTTGATCAATAACAACCGCAGCATTGTCATCATATCGTAGTATCATACCGTTGTCACGTTTGAGTTCTTTACAAGTACGTACAATTACAGCTCTGATCACTTCGGATTTTTCTAGAGGTGTATTTGGTATTGCTTCCTTGATTACAGCAACAATAACGTCACCAATATGAGCATATCGTCGATTACTAGCTCCTATGATTCGAATACACATTAATTGTCGGGCCCCGCTGTTATCCGCTACATTTAAGTGGGTTTGAGGTTGAATCATATCATTTTTTTTTTTTTTTTATTTGCTCTTTCACTGCGAAGGGGCTAAGTAAAAAAAGAAATATTGTTTGTCCAAAACAAAAAAAAAAGAAACCTATAATTTTGTTTTTTTTTTTCATTCAAAAGATTTCTTTTCTTTGGTTATACATTCTTATCCCGAAATAATGAATTGCGTTCGTATAGGCATTTTGGATGCCGCTATTGAAATAGCCTTTCTGGCTACATTTTCTGCTACTCCACCCATTTCATAAAGTATTCTACCCGGTTTAACGATAGCTACCCAATATTCGGGAGATCCTTTACCGGAACCCATACGCGTTTCCGCGGGTCTTACTGTAACAGGTTTGTCTGGAAATATACGTACCCATATTTTTCCGCCGCGGCGTACGTTTCGTGTCATTGCTCGCCGCCCTGCTTCTATTTGTCTAGACGTGATCCACGCGGGTTCAAGTGCCTGAAGAGCATATCTACCAAAGCAAATACGATTACCTCGATAAGATATTCCTTTCATTCTTCCTCTATGTTGTTTACGGAATCTGGCTCTTTTGGGGTTATAGTTGATGGTTCTTTTTCAATTTCAATTCCATCTCTACTACAGAACCGGACATGAGAGTTTCTTCTCATCCAGCTCCTCGCGAATGAAAAATAACAATTATAACATGGTATACATGTATTTAATGAATAATATACTGAATCGTGGGAGTCTTTGAGATTTTATCTAATATCTAATCTATTAGAAATTTGTATATCTTGTTTTGATAGTTTATATAAAAAAAACTAAACATGTGTTCAATTTCTATTTATTTATAGTTATAGATAATTATTTTATAGATTAGTTAGAGATAATAGATAATAATAATAGAATTTCGTTTTATTATAATATAACGAGTATTTATTTTGTTTTGTCTTTTTTATTATCATATTATATTGGATCTATCAAAATTTAGAAATCCAATAAAATAAAAACTTTCGCGGGCGAATATTTACTCTTTACATATCTATTTCAGTTGTAGGGTTATCCTATGACATGGCCTCTCAGAATAAAAGTGGATTGGTCCCGGGTTCGTTTCGCCATCCTACCCAATGAATTATTAGGATTCGTTTTCAATAGAATCTTCTGCATCCACGGGTTCCGTCGTTCCCATCGCTTCGCGATTAATGGTTAGGCCTGAATTCTACAGCGGAGCTCCTAATGAAAATGAAATGTGTTATTGAGTCAATTTTCTCAGTCTTTGTGGACCCAGGGCTCTTTACTTTTTTTGTTCTATGAACAAATTCAGCGAATTATAGATCAATCAAATTAGTATTGATGCTTTATTACGCTATCCTTTATAAGATCGCTCAGAGACCTTACATATTGGAATCATATAGCATTAGTATTCTTTTTCTCTCTTTCTCTCACCCTTCCATTTATCTGCATTCTTTTTGTTATTGCTTCACAACTTAAAATCAGATTGGTTTTTCTTTTTTTTGCTTGTTTATGCAAACAAAAATTCAGTTGCTACAATGATATGATCAATATATCATATCGTGACTAGTTCTTTAGATCCAGATAATATGAAGCGGTGAGTTGGTTATTAGTTCGATAGTTATTAATTCATACTATGGGACAGTCCGTTTTTTTGACTACTAACCCTACAAAAACCAACGAGTCACACACTAAGCATAGCAATTATATCAATATAAAAAAATGAATTGAATTTTTATTCAACCTTATAGAATTGCCCATTTTTTTGATTTAACAGAAAAAGAATGAAAGAGTTTGTCATTTTTTGCTTTTTTATTTCCGATAGAACGTAAAGACAGGTCAAATAAAGGCTTAGGCTTCCTCGTCTACAAATATCCAAATTTTGATGCCTAATACCCCATAGATAGTTCCAACTGCATAGGAACAATAATCAATTTTAGCTCGAATGGTTTGTAGAGGAACTCTACCCTCTCTGATCCATTCGACACGCGCAATCTCTTTTCCGTCGATACGTCCTGCAATTTGTACTTGAATTCCTTTTGTACCTGCTTGTTCAGTTAATTCAATAGCCTTTTTCATTGCTTTTCGAAATGAAACCCTATTCTTTAATTGTCCGGCTATAAATTCGGCGAGAATATTAGGGTGTCCATAAGGGTTTGTAATTCTTGTAAGAGCAATGTTGAGTTTTCGGTTTACACAATTAATTTCTTTTTGTACATCTATCTGCAATTCTTCGATTCTTCGAGGCCCACCTTTACCTTCTAGTAATAATTTTGGGAATCCCATATAGATTATGACCTGAATCAAATCGATTCTTTTTTGAATCTTTATGCATGCAATTCCCTCAACACCAGAGGATATTTGAATATTTTTTTGTACATAATTCTTGATCCAATCTCGGATTTTTTGATCTTCTTGTAGCCCTTCGGAATAATTTTGTGGTTGTGCAAACCAAAGAGAATGATGACCTTGGGTTGCACCAAGTCTGAAACCAAGTGGATTTATTTTTTGTCCCATAATCTCCCAATACTATATATATCATGACACGTCATATCCGTGTACTTACTTATTTTTATTTCTCCATACGTTGCCTTTGAAGTATAATATGGCGTATTTGGCTCCTTTATACTTCCTTTTTTATACTTCCTTTACAGATATATCTTTTAATCCAATAGTTATATGAAAAGCGGGTCTTTTTATCGGATAACTACGCCCTCGAGCTCGAGGTTTTAATTTTTTCACAGTAGTACCCCTTCACGACTTCCGCTTTGCTAATGATTAAACTTGCTTCGTTTAAACCGACATTGTGAATAGCATTTGTTGCTGCAGAATAAACCAATTTAAAAATTGGATAACCCACTCGATAAGGCATAAGTTCGAGTCTCATACGTCTTTCTTCGTATAAACGTCCACAAATCTGATCAATTTCAATTACTCTTTCTGCTTTATTAGC